GTCTCTTCTATTACGAAGACCGCCCGGTCGCGAGGCTTATCCAGGGGATGTTTTTTATTTGCATTCACGACTTTTGGAAAGAGCTGCTAAATTAAGTTCTCATTTAGGTGAAGGAAGTATGACCGCTTTACCAATCGTTGAAACCCAATCGGGAGATGTTTCGGCTTATATTCCTACTAATGTAATTTCGATTACGGATGGACAAATATTCTTATCTGCCGATCTATTCAATGCTGGAATCCGACCTGCTATTAATGTTGGTCTCTCCGTTTCTCGGGTCGGGTCCGCAGCTCAAATTAAAGCTATGAAACAAGTAGTTGGCCAATTAAAATTGGACTTGGCGCAATTGACAGAATTAGAAACTTTTGCACAATTTGCTTCCGATCTCGATAAAGGTACTCAGAATCAATTGGCAAGAGGTCGACGATTACGCGAATTGCTCAAACAATCTCAAGCTAAACCCCTCGCGGTGGAAGAACAGATAATGACTATTTATACGGGAACAAACGGTTATCTCGATTCATTAGAAATTGGCCAGGTAAATCAATTTCTTGATAAGTTACGTAAATATTTAAAAGAAGAGAAACCGCAGTTTCAAGAAATCATATCGTCTACCAAGATCTTCACCGAGGAAGCAGAAGACATTTTGAAAAAAGCTATTCAAAAACAGCTGGAACTTGAGTAATACGCAGCCTAAAAAATTGCTCACTCTTATTAGCGTCTCGGACTCAAATCATTCAAAATCTCCTTCTTAATATCAAAATCAAAAATATATATATATATATATAGGGAAAAATTGCGTCCAATAGGATTTGAACCTATACCAAAGGTTTAGAAGACCTCTGTCCTATCCATTAGACAATGGACGCTTTTCATTGGGATTTTTCGTATTTTGACTTTCCTCTTTCTTGTTTTTTCAAACAAGATATAGAATAACAATAGGATTTTTTTTAGATAATTTTAGCAATTGTATATTCAATGATAAATGATGGATTTCTTACTCTAAAAATAATAGACTAGATTATAGAGCGGGTAGCGGGAATCGAACCCGCATCGTTAGCTTGGAAGGCTAGGGGTTATAGTCGACGTCAATTCCGTATTTTTAACGTCTCTAATTCAAAACCGAACACGAAACTTTGATTTCATTCGGCTCCTTTATGGAAGATAGAAAAATTTCTAGATCTAAGATAAGATGTGAATCAACTTCAAAAATTTATATATATCTATATCTATATATCCATACCATCTATGTCAGCTTTTTGTCTGAATCTATTCAGATTCACTTTCTAGATGATCCCTCTAGAAGAAGGCAATTATAACAATCTTTCTAGTTACTTCGTTCTCTATTTCTATTTGTTTGAAAGGGTCCGAAAAGGAAAAATATTTTCTTTCCACCGGGCTAAAATAATACGGCCATGTCTCTAGTAAACTAAAGACATCGTATCATAGCTATTTTGCTTCAATTTTTTCTCTAGAAATCAAAACAAAAGTTGAAGATTTAGTTACGATTAGAAATCTACTTTGTATATCTTCATCCATGGACCCATTACTCATACTCATTCAATTGGACGTATTGATCCAATTTTAAAATTTTGTTTCACAATTGCATAATCCAATTTTTCCATGTTTAAGTGGCTCTGGAATCGAAATCGCGAGAATTTTTATTTTTCCTCGAATGTGTTATTGAGAGGTAAAGGATTAAATCCCCTTAAGAAATAAAGTTTTTGGTCGGAATATAAATTAAACCGAAATACCCCTTAACTATTAAGGAGATTAATAGAACGAATCACACTTTTACCACTAAACTATACCCGCTACAATGCCATTATTATATAAAATGGGTCCTTTTGTCGAACAGAGGAATTGGGTGTAATCAAAAAAAATAATGCAAATTGTAGTGATACAATTTTGTGTCGAGGTTTTTACTTTTATGAGATTCGGAGAAGAGGTCAATTAAATATCAAGTTCTATCTTTTCTTTGGCTGGAAGAGTCTTGCTAGATACGATTCACCAAAATCGTTGAAATCACAACAAAAAAGGCATTGTGTAAGGTTTCATTTTATTTATTCCAGAAAAAGAAAAGCGGTCAAGTAACTAAAAAAGGAAGAAAAAATAATATGAAATGGTACTTTATTTATAATTTATAAAAAAGTTATCTACTTTATCTACTAAGTATGGAGGTATGGAGCTAGTCCTTCTTCTTTTTGGTCTTACTTGAATATATTTTTCTCATAATATAATATAATAGAGAGCATTTTTGTTTTCAAATCAGATAAATTTAGTTAGAAGTCGCTGGAACAAAAAAAGGCCCGGCTGAGTAGTGACCGAGCCAGGCTGTAGAAAAAAGGGCCCTTCTAATAAAAGAAAATAAAAGCTGGGTGGTCCTCTTTCTTTATCTTTCTATTTATTTTTCTTTGTATTAGAGCTTTTGAGTCTTTACTTTCTCTAAATTGCTAATAAACGTTTTACATAGTTATATAATAAAGATAAAGAAGGTGAAAGGACGGCTTTTTTGAATCCTTACTTCATTTGGAATGGAACATCTTAATAATTATAATTATCTTTTTCAATTGGGAGAGATGGCTGAGTGGACGAAAGCGTCGGATTGCTAATCCGTTGTACGAGTTATTCGTACCGAGGGTTCGAATCCCTCTCTTTCCGTTTTCGTCGATAACTTGAGATTTTCTTCTTTTTTTTTTTCAAATTTCAAAAAGCCTTTTTTCTATTTCAACGGAGGAAATAAATAAAAAATCCTAAAAAAACTGAAAAATAAAGCTCGAAAAACGCAAAAAACCTTTTATTTGATTATTCTTCACGTCCAGGATTACGGCCTGGGTCATTAGATAGGAATCCAAAGATGAAGAGAGAAACAAAGAATATTACTACTGTGTAAACGAAAAGTTTGAGAGTAAGCATTACACAATCTCCAAGAGCATTAAAAAAAACGAGAAAAGAGAATAGATCGTCCATTTTTATAGCATTCTGTTTTGACACCTTTGACACCAAGAAATGCAGTGCTTTCTAGAAAGCGTCTTTGATTTCCCAAAATAACTTTCATACCCACAATTATATTATTATATATATTGGCAACCCTAGCAAAAGAAAAAATGTAATAAAGAAAAGATATTTAAGGACTTTCATTGGAAAAGTAAAAGGGCCAGAATGGGGAAATCTGGCAAGCCTAATTTTTTTTGGCCGCCAAGGTTGATATTGTAAAGACTTCTTTTTTCTTATCAATTGGTCTCATTTTTCTCGATGAAATCATGAATTTTCTAGGAGAATCTTATCGAAAACTTACAGCAGCTTGCCATACAAAAGCTAAAAGAAAAAAGAATACAGGTATGACTGGCATAATATCTACGATTGGATTCAAAAAAGCATAGGCCTCGGGCAATTTGATGAAGAAAAGACTTGTCATATAAAGGGAAGAATTAAGATAGATACAGATCAAACTAAAGATATTAAGCATAAGAGACATTTTGTTCTTAGAGATAATTACAATTTGATTGAGTTCGTGATATAAGGAAAAATGAAGAAAGTAAGGTAGACAAAAAATCCTTCTTTTTCTTTGAACCTGTCCAATCAAAAACCCTACAATTCTCAAAGGAGAATCGAAGAAATCATATTTTCATCTACTATTTTAATTGAATTCTATCTAATGATCAATAAATTCAGTTGAATTCTATATCTACACGTGTCAAATTCCTAGCACGAGCTTTACAATCTATATATATATTCAAATATTCAAAAAAATTTGCAAATTTTTGATAGATATAGAAAAAGCTAGACAAAAGATATTCGGCGACCTGTTGACACAAACACCTGCTATGTAGTATAATAAATACTATATCTGAATCTTAGTAGTCTCAAATCGTGGGGCGTGGCCGAGCGGCAAGGCACCGGGTTTTGATCCCGGCATATCGAAGGTTCGATCCCTTTCGTCCCAGAGCTCGCTTCAAGCGGGTTATTCTATTCCACCTCTTCGAAATCAATTTTTCAAAAATGAATTACATATTTGAAGTTCATTCAAATTTCATGTTATTTCGTTCACCGTAAATCGGGTTATTCTATTCCAACTCTTAGCTCTTAGAAATCAATTTTTGCAAAAATGAATTACATATTGAAAGTTCATTCAAATTTCATGTTATTCCGTTCACCGTAAATTTAGATTGTTCCGCCTAAATTTTGATTCTAAAGAGATAGAATTATCTCAAAAAAAAAAAAACAACAGGAGAAAAATGATTTCGATAAATAGTCACGTAAACGTGGATCATCTAACGGATCCAAAAAAGAAATGGAAAAAAATATTAGATATATTTATTAAATATATAATACGCGTCTTGGTACTGTTGAAAGTAGACTTTTTGGTCTTGATTTCAATTCTCTTCAAGGCCTGGTACCTTTTTGACTCTTTGGTATTCGGATATAACAACTTACCAACTTATTGTAAAAAAGTTGTAGGAGTATTTAGAGGAGTATCGGTACTTTTCCCTATAATTTCTCGACGTTCATGTTGTCGTTTTCAATTCGCGATGGTTGTATTGGGGAAAACGGCCGTGATATTTATGCTTTTTTTCCTTTTCTATAAACTTACTTTTCGGAAAATAATTCGAGCGAAAGCAAAAAGCGTTTACGCAAAAACCGCCGCTTTCAAACAACGAATTTTTGTTTTTTTTGAAAACAAAATAGATCGTGCAACAATGAAAGTACAATTTTCAGTATTTGTTCTCTTTCTGGGTTTACAGTGTTATGACGCCATAATCCTTATCTATCAGAGAGAGTTTCTCTATAATTATAGTGGATTTTTCAAATTGTTGCACGTTTCTTTTATTGCACGCCTTGGAATATTTGTATTTGCGGGACTGACAGTGATAATTATCATTGTTATTATCCTCTCTAAACTTGCTTTTCTGCAACAAATTAGAGAAAAAGCAAAAAGATTATCCGAAGAGGCTCCAAAAAATAATGGGAAAAAACTCTTATTTGTTTTTCTTAAAAAY